ATGACCCCAATGAAGACAAATATTTGAAATTAATCATCGATAAAGAATACGCAGCTTACATGACAGAAAAGATCAATATGTCGAGGTGGCTGAGACAAAGACGAATACCAAAACTAACTATATGTTCTGATGGCCATTGTATAACTTATTATCCTATAACTCCGTTTCAGGGATACGACCGCAGCTGGATAGATTCGTTTATTCGTGTTTATGACTTTTTGTGTATATGTCATAAACTACCAATTGTTCTACGGCGAATTAGTTTCATAATAGATAAGGTCTCTGACGTAATACGTAGTTTCTTTTAGACAATATCTGGATTCAAAAATGGATTACTTTGGCGGATTTCTTCTTATTTATATATTATTTATATAATAAAAAAAAATAATAAATTAATAAAAAAATTGATACATAAAAAAAATACAAAAAAAGATAAGAAGAAATCCGCCCCCCGCCTGAGTATTTCAAAATATCGGCTCCAAAGAAACTAATAAGACCAACTCCGTTAGGAATTGCATCAATTACGCGTCTATCAAAAAGATGAATGAATTGGGCCAATTCACTCATCTTCGCAGTTAAGGATGTTGCATAAAAGGAATCTATATAACCACGATTATATGACCAATCATATATACGATTTCTTATTTTATCGGAAAAGATTCTCTTAGGACCCTTTTTAACAAATAAATTAATTAAGGTCAAGTTTTGAAAAGATGAATAAACAGGTTTATATAAAAAAATTCCTATAAATATTCCAAAAGAAGCTATATTGACTGAAAAAACGGAATCTTTACCAAATTCATACCAATCTATTGAAGTTTTTGCATTTTGATGTAAAAGATTTATAGATGGTATTAACCATTTTGATAATATATCCAAACCAAGCCCTTCTTGATTGAAAGGAATTCCTAAAAATCCAAGGAACAAAGTAAATAGAATCAATATAAGTATTGGGAATAACATAGTATTATCCGATTCATAAGGATGGAAATAAGTCTTGCTATTTCCAAAATAAGTAATCGAAAGAAAGGGTTGGATCATAGTTCTTACATTCTCATCAATTTTATATACTTTCTTTGAAAAAGAAGAAGCGCATTTTTTCCTCTTGATTTTTAATAAAGTTATCAGACGAAAGTTTTTCTTACTTATTTTCGAACCTTTTTTCTCTTTACCCCATAGATATATTGAATAGAGGGGGATATTATTTTTACCACTGTAATTTTGAAAATGAATGTTTAAATATCCTTCAAAAGTAAGTAAATAGATCCTACACATATAAAATGCAGTGAATCCCGCCGTAGACCAAGGTATTATTGCAAAAATCGGTGAATACAACCAACTATCATTAAGAATTTCATCTTTGGACCAAAAACAAGCAAGGGGTGGAATACCGCAAAGAGAAAGTGTAGCTAATAAAAAAGCAGTTTGAGTCATTGGTATATATTTTTTTAAACCGCCCATAAACACCATATTCTGACTTTTTTTTGGAGAATATCCAACAATAGGCTCCATTGAATGAATAAGAGATCCAGATCCTAAAAACAATAATGCTTTTGAATAAGCATGAGTAATCAAATGAAATAAAGCACTTCGATAAGATCCCATACCTAGAGCTAACATGATATAACCCAATTGAGACATTGTAGAATAGGCTAAACCCCTCTTAATGTCTTTTTGAGCAAGAGCTAAAGTAGCTCCGAAAAAAACTGTTATTGTACCTATCAAAGAGATCAAATTCATTATGTGAGGTATGACTATAAAAAGAGGTAGAAGTCGAGCTACAAGAAAAATACCCGCTGCTACCATCGTAGCAGCATGTATAAGAGCCGAAATGGGAGTCGGCCCTTCCATGGCATCTGGTAACCATACATGAAGGGGGAATTGTGCAGATTTAGCAATCGGACCGGCAAATAATAGAATAGCGCACAAAGTAACAAATAAAAAATTGACCTCATTATGAGAAACCAAGTTATTGAATATTTTAAATAAATCACGAAATTCAAAACTTCCTGTTATCCAATAAAAGCCTAAAATTCCTAATAATAAACCAAAATCCCCAACACGATTAGTTACAAATGCTTTTTGACAAGCATTTGCTGCAACAGGTCGTGTAAACCAAAACCCTATTAATAGATAGGAACACATTCCAACTAATTCCCAAAAAATATAAATTTGTATCAAATTGGAACTAGTAACTAATCCCAACATGGAAGTACTAAAAAAAGTCATATAAGCAAAAAATCTCAAATATCCGTGATCATGAGACATATATTTATCACTATAAATAAGAACCAGAATTCCAACAGTAGTAATTAATATTGACATAATAGAAGTAAGTGAATCGATCAAGTATCCGAATTCTAAAGAAAAATCATTATTGATAATCCAAGACCATACATATTGATAAACAGAACTGCTATTTATTTGCTGAATAGATAGATTCATAGAAAAAAGCATAACTATACTTAACAATAAAATGCTCTGAAAAGCCCACATACGACGAAAGCTTTTTGTTGCCTTCGGAAAAAGAATAAGTCCCAACGCTATTAACATAGGAACCGGAAGTGGAAGGAAGGGGATTATCCACGTATATTGATATGTCTGTTCCATAAAAAGTGTTTATTCTTAATGAATTGTTTCCGATTCAGCGGATCTTCTTTCTTTCGAAAAAAGTCAATAAAAATCAAGATATGCACTAACGGAAGAATTTTATATTAGTATATTAGTATTTATTCTGAGTCTTTTTAAAATCGTTCAAATATTCAAAACAAGAAGTTACAATTGGTCAAATGATCTGACCAAATTACGCATAAAAAACAAACCTGTACCAATAGTCAAATGCAATATAGAATTACGAAAATATATATTCATAGTATATTCAGCGACCGAAATAGAGCAAGGATAAAAGAAAGAGTACTTGATGCTGATATGAATCATAGTATTAACTAAGGTCATCGACCTAATATTCATATTCATATTCATATTAATATAAAGAAGAATGCTTCATTTTTTTGAGTTTATTCCAACTCATTAACTCATTCATTATGGGATTGGTTGCTTTACATTTCAATCAAAACTATATATTAGGAAATATTAGAATATCTTATTCTATTATCAATCTAAAATGCACTTTCTTTATCGAGAATAAAGATGACTGAGATATTTTTTTATCAAAGCACGCACCCTTTACCAGATTTTTTATAGTCTTGATCGGATTTCAAAATGAAATGGAGTGTATTCTTGTCTCGAGTTTAACCAAAAAAAGACTCTGGTTTTTTATTAGGCAAAAGTGTAGTTATTCAATCCTTCAAGGTATTTGTAAATGAAGTGTAGAATGAGAAAAATCGATAAAGATAAGTCTTTTAGATTCTTTATTTCTTTCTTTTTTTTAGTTTAACTAATTAGATTTCTATGACATAGCATATTCTAGAGATATAAATTTGAGAAAGAAAGAATGAGAACTAAGGGTTCCAACCCAAAATGCTTTGTTTTACGAATATTGTATGGAATACAAATTGGATTCTTTCGAGTCATTTTGAATCTGATTTTTATAGATCTGTCATATATCTATATTTCGTTTTTAGTAATAGAATCTTATTTCTAGAAAAATAGATAGGATAATGAATAAAAAAAGAATCATTCGTTTTGAACAATAGATGTCTTTCACATCCAACTCTAAGAATGAGGAACTTCTTCCTTTAAAATTGAAATGGCAGTTCCAAAAAAGCGTACTTCGATATCCAAAAAGCGTATTCGTAAAAAAAGTTGGAAAAGAAAAGCATATTGGGCCGCGTTAAATGCTTTGTCATTAGGGAAATCTCTTTCTACCGGAAATTCAACAACATTCTCACCATTCTATAAATCTCTTTCTCCCGCAAAAGATTTTGGTGCGCGACAAAGAAAAATCCTAATGAAATAGACCAGGTTTACATCTTATAACTTAACATCTTATAACTTATAAGATAATAAGATAAGATGTCTAGAAGAATGCTTCCGTTTACTGAATTCTGAAATAAATAAAGAAAGAAAAAACAAGAAGCTTTTTTGTTTTTAATATATTTTCCAATTTTGTTGGTGGGGAGTCTTATTTTCCCCATCCAATACTGAATACTAAAAAACTTTTCTCTCTCTCGGGAAGGGCGGATATCAGATTTTTAGTTAAAATTAATGACTTGTTGGAAGGAATTGATTGCAGTTTAAAAATTTTTTTATTTTTTATTACTTTCCGATTTCTTAATTTTACGCTCTGGATTTCCTATATATATATATATATCTCCCTTTCGTTTTCAGTCCAATCAAAAAAAAGCACTTAATTGTTGAGAGATTATGTAAAAATAATGTGTCAATTTGGAGTAATACAAAATAGTCCTATTTGGAATTCATTTAGAAACGTTATTTTTTGTTTCAAATTTATCAAATCAGATATTCGGTATTTCGGTCAAAAAACTCAAAAATGAAATGGATTCTATTGAAAGAATTATTAAACGTCAAAGTCCTAAAATAGAAGATAAGTAAATCGGTGAAACTAATGAACCTTCAAATATCCTTTTGCACTCTTTATTTTTATCAATTTGAATCTTTACTAAAACAACTTGAATTGACTTGTTCAATCTCGACGATTGAATAGAAATAAGTTATTATAAGATAAGTTCTAGCAAGCCGCTATGGTGAAATCGGTAGACACGCTGCTCTTAGGAAGCAGTGCTAGAGCATCTCGGTTCGAGTCCGAGTAGCGGCATGCCATCTTCTAAAAGAGATCCAATAGATCCTATAATAAAAAAATTCAATTCCCTTTTTCTATTTCTTAATTCATTTACCTTTTTTATGATATTTTCAACTTTAGAGCATATATTTACTCATATTTCTTTTTCAATTGTTACAAGTTTAATTACAATTCGTTTGGTAACCTTATTTGGCAATGAAATTATAAAACCATATGATTCGTCAGAAAAGGGGATGATAGCGACTTTTTTATGTCTAACAGGATTCTTAATCACTCGTTGGATTTATTCAGGCCATTTTCCACTAAGTGATTTATATGAATCATTAATCTTTCTTTCATGTAGTTTCTACCTTATTCATCTAATCGCTTATTTCAAACTCAGAAAAAATTTGTTAAGAGCAATAACTATCTCGAGTACGATTTTTATCCAAGGCTTTGCTACTTCGGATCTTTTAACTGAAATAAAGAAACCCGCAATATTAGTACCCGCTCTTCAATCAGAGTGGTTAATAATGCACGTAAGTATGATGCTAGTAAGCTATGCGGCTCTTCTTTGTGGATCATTATTATCAGTAGCTTTTCTAGTCATTATATTTAGAAATATTTTGGGTAGTTTTAGTTTTAGAGGGACTCATTTAGTAAAATTAAACGATTCCTTTGGTGTTGGTGAAATTCAATACAAGACTGAAAGAAAGACTCTTTTAAACAAGACTTCCTTTTTTCATGCGACGAATTATTACAAGTCCCAATTGATTCAACAATTAGATTATTGGGGTTATCGTGTGATTAGTCTAGGATTTCTCTTTTTAACTATAGGGATTCTTTCAGGAGCAGTATGGGCTAATGAAGCATGGGGATCATATTGGAGCTGGGATCCAAAGGAAACTTGGGCCTTTATTACTTGGATCGTATTCGCTATTTATTTGCATACTCGAACAAATCAAAATTGGGAGGGGGCAAATTCCGCAATTGTAGCGACTCTAGGCTTTCTTATAATTTGGATATGCTATTTTGGGGTCAATCTATTAGGAATAGGGCTACACAGTTATGGTTCATTTACGCTAACATGTAGTTAATTCTTAATTCTTACGACTCCAAGAATATGGCGTATATGTATATAAAAACTTGTGTCAACCAGCGAGAACCATGTGAATGTGAATCAAGTATTGTAGTCATTCATATAGTTCTCGCAAAGACAAGTCTATTAGGTTAAAATGCAAATTCATACTTTCTTTTTTTAATTTAAGTGAATAAAAATCAAAAATTCTTCTTTTTTTTTTTCATTAGCTAACAAACTCTGAAAAATCATCAGAATTTTTGATTTAAGATTTACGCAAAGGATCTATAAAAGTAATTAGATAGAATACCTTCAACCTTGTCAACTGATAGTGAAAGAACAAAATCAGGATACAGACCAATACCTATTACAGGTATCAAAATGGAGATTGAAACAAATAACTCGCGAGGTCCAAAATCAAAAACATAAAAGTTTGGGGTATTAAATAACTTGTATCCATAGAACATCTGGCGTGACATAGATAATGAATAAATAGGAGTTAATAGAATTCCAATTGCCATTACAAAAGTGATGGCAATTTTGGGCATTAAAAGATATTTTTGACTGGTAATTATTCCGAAAAAGACTAGCAATTCTGCAAAAAAACCACTCATACCCGGTAATGCAAGGGAAGCCATAGAAAAGCTACTGAAGATCGTAAATATTTTTGGCACGGGGATAGCTACTCCGCCCATTTCGTCTAGATAAAGGAGACGTATTCTATCATAACTCGTTCCTGCTAAGAAAAAAAGTGCAGCACCAATAAATCCATGAGATATTATTTGTAAAATAGCTCCATTGAGCCCCCTTTCCGTTATAGAACCTATTCCTATAAGTATGAAACCCATATGAGATACGGAGGAATAGGCTATTCTTTTTTTTAAATTACGTTGTCCGAGAGATGTTGAAGCTGCATAGATTATTTGTATTGTGCCTACTATCATTAACCAAGGCGAAAATATAGAATGAGCATGCGGTAAGAATTCCATATTAATCCGGATCAATCCATACGCCCCCATTTTTAATAAAATTCCGGCTAGAAGCATACAAGTACTGTAATGCGCCTCTCCATGGGTATCTGGTAACCATGTATGTAGAGGTAGAATCGGCGATTTTACAGCAAAAGCCATAAAAAATGCAATATAGAATATTATTTCCAAAGCTAGAGGATACGACTGATTAACTGATGTTTCAAAATGGAATCTTGGTTCATTAGAACCATAGAAAGCGACACCCAGAACTCCCATTAAAAGAAAAATGGAACTTCCCGCCGTGTACAAAATAAATTTTGTAGCGGAGTACAGACGTTTCTTTCCTCCCCACATGGCTAGAAGTAGATAGACCGGAATTAATTCGAATTCCCACATGATGAAAAAAAGTAAAAGGTCCCGAGAAGAAAATGATCCTATTTGACCACTGTACATTGCTAACATCAAGAAATGGAATAATTGAGAATTCCGAGTAACTGGCCAGGCTGCTAAAGTAGCTAAAGCCGTGATAAATCCTGTCAATAAAACGAGTCCTATAGAAAGTCCGTCTATTCCTAATTTCCAACGGAAATCAAAAAAATGGATCCACTTATAGTCCTCTACTAGTTGGATTAATGAATCGTCCAATTGGAAATGATAACAGAAAGCATAGGTTGTTAGAATAAGTTCTAAAACGCATATACATATAGTATAGCCCCTTCTTGCCCTATTTCCCTTATGGGGAAAAAATAAAATGAAGGAACCCGCACATATTGGTAAAATTACAATGATTGTTAACCAAGGAAAATGGTTCGTGGTAAAGACAGGATACACTTGGACCAGAAAAACCCGTGCCGAAAAATCTTTTTTTTGGTACGGGTTTTGGCGGTAAAAAAGCAAATGGAGTGGGATTTTTGTAACGTATTAATAAGCTAGACCCATGCTACGGCTTGTTTCATGCCATAAATAAACTCGAACACTCAAGAAATCCGTTGGACAGGCGGATTCACATCTCTTACAACCAACACAATCCTCTGTTCTTGGAGCAGAAGCTATTTGTTTGGCTTTACATCCGTTCCAAGGTATCATTTCTAAGACATCTGTGGGGCAGGCTCGGACACATTGAGTACATCCAATACATGTATCATAAATCTTTACTGAATGCGACATAGGATCTATTCTTCTTTGAACGCGATAAAGTTTCAATCTAGTCAATTTATAAACGAATTTTATATTTTAATACTAGACGAATCGATGAATTCCTTGAGGTTTTTTATTTTAATCGACTTCGGGATTGACTTATGAGATAGTGCCACAATCCTTTGATTTCTTATGCTTATGGCAACATAATCATACCATACGTAACAGACATGCTGATTTGAATTCATTTATGCAAACAAATATGTATACGATAATACTATATTATTCAACACTATTATTTATTCAACAAATTCGATTGATTGATACGAGTTGATTTTCTGTTACGATAAATTGATGAAATAATAGCGAGTCCAATAGCGGCTTCAGCAGCTGCAATAGCTATAACAAAAATAAAAAAAAGGCTTCCTTTTAATTGACGACTATCAAAAAAATCGGAAAATGTTACAAAATTGAGATTAACCGCATTTAATATGAGTTCAAGACACATAAGAGCCCTAACTATATTTCGACTTGTGATCAATCCATATAGACCGACCGAAAATAAATAGGCACTCAAAAGAAGTACATGCTCTAGGATCATTAACCAACTCCTTGTCAATCTCGAGTCATTTTAATATGAACAAAAATTTAACAAATTGGATTGACTAGAATATAACAAGGAATGTAATTGTAATAAAAGAATAGATTGGGAATAAATCGAACTAAAAAAGAATTTTTTTATACACTTTTTATACACATACACTTTTTATACACTTAAATAGAAAGAAAAAGGAAAATGCATTTGATAGCTTAGAACAAGGTTTGATTTGTGATTTCCAGTTCTAAAGAGTTATTATTGACGAGCTAAAACAATTGCGCCAATTAAGGCAACTAAAAGAATTATTGAAATGAATTCAAATGGAAGAAAAAAATCTGTTGATAGATGAATCCCAATTTGTTGACTATTACTTATCAAATCTTGCTCTATAATCTGATTTGCTTTTGTAGTCCAAATAATCCTATACCATGACGTATCTGGAATAGTAGTAATTAGTGAAAAAAAAAGACTTGTACAGACCAAGGACGTCACTCCATCTCCAACGGTCCAAAGACGAAAATCTTTGGAATTTTCTGAACTATTTATGAACATCACAGCAAAGATGATTAAAACGTTTATAGCTCCTACGTAAATAAGGAGCTGCGCACCAGCTACAAAATGAGAGTTTAATAGAATATAGAATAAAGATATACAAATAAGAACGAATCCCAATGAAAAGGCAGAATCAATTGAATTAGGAAGTAATACCACCCCCAGACCTCCTAATAGAAGACCCATTCCTAGAAAGATTAGGATAAAATCATGTATTAATCCAGGTAAATCCATTGTATAAAAAAAAATATAAAGAAATCAAAATCTTTCATAACTTTATTGACCTGATCAGGAAAAAAGAAGTAACTTTGATATAGATATCGGTATTGTCCTAATCTTCCGAAAGTCTAAATTGAATCTATATATTTTCAAATCTTGAATCAATATAGACTCTATATCAATATAGACTCTATATAGATATAGAAATCTATATATATATATATATATATAGAAATATAAAATGAAAACACGATTCTCACCTACTAATCAATACAGTTATAGTTATTCAGCAAAGAAAAAGTCTCATTCTTTGAGATCAAAGTGAGTCCTATTAATCGATCTTTTTCTTACGTCTTTATTTCAAAATTGTTCGAATTGTGTAATCGTCAATTACTGACATTGGTAATCGACCCAAAGAAATTTGATTATAATTCAATTCGTGACGATCATATGTAGAAAGTTCATATTCTTCAGTCATCGATAAACAATTTGTTGGACAATACTCAACACAATTTCCACAAAATATACAGATTCCGAAATCTATACTATAATTAAGCAATTGTTTCTTTCTAATCTCAGTTTCCAATTTCCAATCCACAACGGGAAGATTTATAGGACATACACGAACACATACCTCGCAAGCAATGCATTTATCAAATTCAAAGTGGATTCGGCCGCGGAAACGTTCAGATGTGATTAATTTTTCGTAGGGGTATTGAATAGTTACAGGTAAACGATTCACATGGGATAAGGTAATCATGAAACCTTGGCCAATATATCTTGTGGCTCGTACTGTTTGTTGTCCATAATTCATGAACTCTGTTACCATAGGAAACATATCGTGAATATCTATAAAAATTTGATTTTTGTTTCTTTCTCTTGTTTGAGACAAGTCATGAATCTAGAATATAGTATTCTTTTTCTTTTACAGTGAAAGAAGTTGGAAAGAAGTTATTAATAATAGATTACCTAGAGAAATAGGTAAAAGAAATTTCCACCCAAGATTTAATAATTGGTCCATTCTTATCCTCGGTAAAGTCCATCTTGTTGCGATAGGAATGAACAAGAAAAAAAAAGTTTTACCTAATGTAATAAAGATACCAATTATTGTTCCAAAAACTCTACTTCTTTTAGTAATTTCAACAAGCTCGGGAACAAATAGGTACGGAATAGACAAATTCCAACCCCCCAAGTAAAGAATTGTTACAAATAATGAAGACAGTAATAGATTTAAATATGAAGCAATGTAAAATAAACCAAACTTAATACCGGAATATTCGGTTTGATAACCTGCGACTAATTCCTCTTCGGCATCTGGTAAATCAAAAGGTAATCGTTCACATTCAGCTAGGGAAGAAATTAGAAAAACTAGAAAACCTATAGGTTGCCGCCATAAATTCCACCCCCAAAAACCATATTTGGATTGCGCTTCAACTATATCAACTGTACTTGAACTGTTAGATAATCATAGTCGACGATAACATTACTCTTACCTTCCCTATTACAGAACCGCACATGAGATTTTCACCTCATACGGCTCCTCAAAGGTCACAAATAAATTTCAGGAACCGACCATTCTTATTTTCATTCATATGTTTTTCTTATTTTCATTCATATGTTTGTAGGATAGATAGATAAAAAATGGAATCCGTTCCCCATTAAACACTGGAATTCTGTCTGCTATATTTATAATTGCTATAATTATTTTCGAATTTTAAATAGTTATTTTATAATTCTAATCAAAATAAAGTGCTTCTGAATTCATCTTATCTTTTAATAATTCAAATTCTTCCTTATTGAGTAATAACTTAATCCTTGAATAAAATGTTTCTGCTAACAATTATCAATATCAATAGATATTTCAACCTAACACTTTCAATTACGAAATAGACTGACTCCTTGCAGTAATTCACGAATCATGACAAGACTTTACTATATAATATAGAGAAAGAAAGAACAAATAATATAGAGAAAGAAAGAACAAACGTTCTTTTTCTAGTCTAATTCCATTCATTCGTTCCATTTTTTCATTCCTATTCTACTTTATCAAAATCAAAAAGGGGGGGGGCGTTAAGCAAAATTAAAGGATTACTTCGTTCTTGATAGTTATTTACTTAATCGTCGGATAGAAGTATACTCTGGATCGGAATCGTGGGAAGTACTCCTTGAGTATTTCTACCAACTTAAAGCCCCAATTAGAATTCTTTTTATTTTTATACGCAGAAAAAGACTGTCGAATAATTTACATAATCTCTATTACGAATCCTTTGTGTACCTTAGTGTTCCTAGCTATCCGCCCATTTTTCTACATCTACTTTATTAGTTTGAGTTTGGTATAATCCATTGAATTTGGTATAATCCATATAATCCACCATATAATCCATACGTTAATAAAAAAAACCATAAAGTTGATCTTTTGAACCCGCTTCAAGTCATGATGACTAATGAATCAATCTTGGGATAAAGAATCCTAATATTTATGTTTACTTTTCTTAACTCTTGTACATAGGAAATGAGATTCAATCTTTAACTGCAAATTTCTAAGCCGTTTCTTTCACTCCTATAACTATCTTCTTTCCTTCATCAACCCCCGAAGATTAATAATGAATAAAAAAAAAACACAAAAAAATATATTCAACTCATGACACTGCCCTTCTAGAAAGAAAAGAAGTAGGGGGAATTTTATGTCTTAACGAATCACACGTAGAGATATTGATAACACACATAGAGTTAATGGTATTTCATAACTAATTGATTGAGCAGCAGCTCGTAGACCACCTAAAAAAGAATATTTATTATTTGAGCCATATCCTGACATAAGAAAGCCGACAGGACTAATACTTGAAATAGCAATCCATAAAAAAACACCAATACTGAGATCCGCTAGAACAAGGTGATAACTAAAGGGAATTACTAAATAACTTAATAAAATAGATATGACTGCAATAGATGGCCCAATACTGAATAAACCAATATCTCCTCTAGATGGAAGAAGATTCTCTTTGAAAAGTAATTTGATACCATCTGCGAGAGCTTGAAGAATGCCCAAAGGTCCTGCGTATTCAGGGCCAATACGTTGTTGTATCCCCGCAGATATTTCTCTTTCTAACCAAACAATTACTAGTATACCCATTGTGATTCCTAGTACAGAAGTCAAAATAGGGATAAACACCCATATGATCCCGTAGACTTCTTTTAGGGATTCCAATCTAGAAAAAGAATTGAGAGCTTGTCCTTCTGTTGTATCAATTATCATTTTAACGATCAACTTCTCCCATAATGATATCTATACTACCTAGTATTGTCATAATATCAGCCAATTTCATTCTTTTAACTAACTGAGGAAGAATTTGCAAATTAATAAACCCGGGTGGGCGGATTTTCCATCGCCAAGGAAAAGAACTCTTATCTCCTATCAGAAAAATGCCTAATTCTCCCTTTGGGGCCTCGACTCTGGCATAAAGTTCTTGCTTTGACAATTCAAAAGTCGGAGAAGGTTTTTTACTAATGAATCGATAGTCAAAATCATTCCATACAGGATCCTTTACTCGATCAAAATCAAAGCGGCGGATTTCTAAATTTTCATAAGGCCCTCCTGGAATTCCTTCTAGGGCCTGTTGAATAATTTGGATGGATTCTGTCATTTCACTGATTCGTACTAAATAACGAGCTAATGAATCCCCCTCTTTTTGCCATTGGACTTCCCAATCAAATTCGTCGTAACACTCATAATGATCAACCTTACGAAGATCCCATTGTATTCCAGAAGCTCGTAGCATTGGTCCCGACAAACCCCAATTTATTGCTTCCTCTCCACCAATAATGCCTACTCCTTCAACTCGTTCTAAAAAAATAGGATTTCGTGTAATAAGCTTTTGATATTCAGCAATTCCTGTTAAAAAAAAATCACAAAAATCCAAGCATTTATCTATCCAACCATGAGGTAAATCAGCAGCGACTCCTCCAATACGAAAGAAATTGTGCATCATTCGCATACCGGTGGCAGCTTCGAATAGGTCATATATCAATTCCCTTTCTCTAAAAATATAGAAGAAAGGCGTTTGTGCCCCAATATCTGCCATAAAAGGGCCAAGCCATAACAAATGCGAAGCTATACGACTTAACTCCAGCATAATGACTCTGATATAGCTGGCCCTTTTAGGGACTTGAATATTGCCTAATTGCTCTGGCGCATTTACAGTTATTGCTTCTGTGAACATAGTAGCTAAATAATCCCAACGTGTTACATAAGGCAAATATTGGATAATTGTTCGATTTTCCGCAATTTTTTCCATCCCTCTGTGTAAATAACCCAATATTGGTTCACAGTCAAGAACATCTTCACCATCTAGACTAAGAATGAGTCGAAGAACACCATGCATTGATGGGTGGTGAGGGCCCATATTAACTAGCATGAAATCTTTTCTTGTAACTGGTAGAGTCATAGGTTTTTCCTAATTTATTTTTCCATGAATTGTTGAAAGCGAAAAGAAGTTCATCAAACTTTAAGCGAAGACTGCAAAATAACTCTTCAAATTAACTAGTTTTTCTCTCTCGAATATTTAACTGGACCAGTAATTCTTTATAACGTACTCTATTTTTTTTTGACAAATAAGATAGTAGCCGTTCACGTTTTCTCAGAATTTTCTGCAGGCCTCTCTCAGATAAATAGTCTCTTTTGTGTAATTCAAAATGTGAATTAAGTCGTTCTATCTTATTGGTGAAACGGATTATTTGAAATTCAACAGATCCGCAGTTTTCTTTGTTTTCTTCTTGTTCTTGCGAAATAATCGAAATAAATGCATTTTTTACCATACAAAGAAATTTATACTCCTCTTTTCTTTTTACAGATATGAATATTATTGATTAGTAATAATAATGTTATAATAATGTTCGAAATTGAAATCCAGTATACACAAAAATCGTAATTGCTTTATACACTCCTGATTTTATCAATTATATAATCAGGAGTTAGTTTCGAAAAAAAAGGGGGGGCGAAGAGTTTAGTACCAAGATTCTATTGATTCATTTCTAGCTTTAATTGCTACGTCATTTCCTTAGTATTGCGGTATACTAGCCAGGGGTGTAAGACAGTGCATATGATATGTGCAGGTGCTTACTTGCATCTAACATGTCTATATGCGAATCAATGACAGAAGAAAAAGCGAAAAAATATGATTGATAAACCATATAGAATAGAAAAAACTATAAATTTGAAATCACGGATACATATATAGTCTTAACATACTCGAACGGCTACCATTATTGGTATCAAACCAATAGCGATTCATACAAGCTAAATCTTCTAATCTAAAATTAGGCCAAAAAAAGAACTTTAACTTAATTAATTCCTTTTTTTGTCTGTCAAAATCGTTACTTTCATTCACATTCAAAAATTGACTCCAGTTTTTTCTCTTGTTTTCCTTGCAAAATGCTGGATTTCTATGCATATCATTTAAATTGAAAGCAGTTAGAATTCTGAATTCTCTACGCCGTCTAGACGAGAAAATATTCTCAGGAACAAGCAAATCATAATGAGTTTTGTCTATATTTAGGGTTTTTCTTTGATGTCTCAAAATGGATTCATAAAAATTCTTCTTCGCAACATTTTTTTGGTCTCTGTATCTTTGATTACTTTGGTCCTTACGTTTATGGGCCAACGAAATACCTATGATTTGATACATAAAAAACTGTCCGTCATTTTTTACAGATAGACGCGTGGGTTCGAGATTGACTATCCCCCTTCGCGAAAACTGTGAAAAAGTGAATTCAGTTTCCGTTTTCGTTTTAGTTTCCGTTTCCATTTCAGTTTCCGTTTCCATTTCAGTTTCCGTTTCCATTTCAGTTTCCGTTTCCATTTCAGTTTCCGTTTCTATTTCAGTTTCCGTTTCAGGTTTTATTATCAGCATCGGATCCAATTCCTTATATTGAATATAGGTTATAAAGTGTCTCCCCAGTCTTTTAGGTGGCACCTTAAGCAAGAGACGCTTTAACACGAAAGATTTTTCAAAGAAAAAAATCGTTTTCAATTGAACAAGAAAATGCGGCTCCATGGCCTTGACTACGAACCCTACGGGTTCTTCTTTCTCTTCCTCTTTCTTTCCAGATTCTTTTTTGTCTTCAGTTTCTTTCTTTGATTCTTCCTTTCCAGATTCTTTTTTGTCTTCAGTTTCTTTCTTTGATTCTTCCTTTCCAGATTCTTTTTTGTCTTCAGTTTCTTTCTTTGGTTTTAGTCTTAGTCTACTCTTTGTCTTGAATCCGAAAAATTCTTCATTATTCATAGTTGTTGGAACTTGTTGTAATGGAAAATATTCTCTTGCATTTGATGGTCTAAAACTAAAGAAATCCACCTCTGGCTTTTCGTTGGTCTTTTCATTTTCACGAGAATTTGGATTGATATGCATATTTAAATTAAAAAGAAGGAATTTGCTTGGGAGAAAAAAGGGCCTATATTTATATTTCGTCGTACTTATCACAAACTCTGGGAAGAATGAGTTCTTGCTGGGGCTACTCAATATATTTTTGGGGTTACTTAAGACTAAAAATTCGTTCATTTGTCCCCACGGATAAGCGTCGCACGTGTTCAAAAGGAAGGTCCAAAAAGGTTCCTCAGAATAGGACTCTTCCTCGTCCTCGTATATTCGATCAGGGTTTTTCTTTTCCAAACCTTGAAACCAAAAAGGAACCGGAAGATCAAAAGGATCGTTCTCATCAAAATCAAAATTTTGATTTTTTTTATAATACAGTTTATCTAGTTTTTGCAAAATTTTTTTGAATTTTTTCCATTTTTTAAAAAAAATATCATCCAAACACAAACTTTTTCTATCCATATTTTTTTCCATATCTCTAATATAACTTTGATTAGTATTAGATAAATTTTTCAGTACGTTAAAGACTTTTTCTTTATTTATTTCTTGCTTCCTATATCCTTTTAATGCAGATCTATAATAGGAGTTCTTCTTAGTTTCAAAATGAATATAATTAGAGGAGAAAAGGTCATATCTATAGGTCTTTTGAACTTTCTTTTTTTTATTTGCCAATTTATTTGATAATGAATATACTTTCCATTTTTTTTTTTTTTTTTTTTTGAATTGGTTTTTTTCATAACAATCTCCTTTACTTAAATCTTTATTTTTAGACCTATGACATTGATTGATTCCATTTCTCCATTTTTGTGTAGACCGTCTAATCCGAGATAAATCGTATTGATAACTTCTTAACCCTCTTAACCACTTTTTCCATTCATTCATTCCATAATTTTGAAGTTTATTATCTTTTAATTCGGAATGAAATAGTCCCTGTCTTCCAAAAAAATCCTTGATTTCAGTCTTAAGAAAAGAAGACGTTCCATTAGATTCAAGAATAGATTTTAACTTAGACAAGTTAATAACTTGAGATAAGTTATAAACTTGGGTTTGTGATAATTTATAAAATACATAGGCTTGTGACAAGTAAGATAAATCAAAAAAAACGGGCGACTTCCGCTTATTATTTTGAACATTATCAGCATCCTTTTTTATATTTTTTATAGTAGAAATAAATTCAATTTCATTTTTATTGTAAGTGAAATTCTCAATAATTTTTTTTGTTGATTTGAAAAAATGTTGTAGAGCGATTCTGGGCATATTAATGATATATAAAAAGATATCCATGTATATTTTTTCAATACAAATTTTTATAAAAAAATGGAATTTAACTTGGAATTGAATATTTTTTCTTTTTAATATTTGCCAAATGCCTTGGGCTAATTCCACATTCTTATTTTGATTTTTATTGTTAGTATTCTTAGTACTTTTATTTTTTTCTGACGTTACTTTTTTTTTATCTTTTTCCATTTTTTTTATTTGATTTCTAATTGTGCTTGTTCTATTAATCATATCTTTCATTTTTTCTTCGACCAATGAAGAATTTGTAGATCGAATTTGACTAAGTGAGTCATGACTTATCTGATTGCTGATTCTAGAATCCTTTTCTATTTGAGTTTCGCTTGATTCATCTATTTTTCTCGGTATAAATAATGCTTTTTTTTTTTTGAATTCTTTTAGTCTTCGTACAAATCGAGAATTTTGGATAACATCCTTTGACTTTTGAATAACATCTTTTGACTTTTGGATAACATCCTTTGACTTTTGGATAACATCCTTTGAGACATTTACTGAGACAAAGTTTATTATTTCTTTTTTTTCTTTTAAAACTAAAACCCTTCTAACCAGTAAATTGAATTTTACATTTACCTCTTCAAAAATGGGTTTAAAAAAGGGAGGTATTTTTCGAGGCCTACCAAGAGGATAGTCCGTTTCCAGTCCAGTCGTTGTTAAAAAGCAAAATTCAGTTTTTTTTATTCTCTCTCTATCGTTTATTAGCTCTGTATCAGATTTTATTAGATCTCTATCTTCTTTTATTAGCTCTGTATCAGATTTTATTAGATCTCTATCTTTTATTAGCTCTGTATCAGAGGGTTCGTGCCAAGGTTTCAAACGAAAAGGATTTATTATTTTTATCTGAATACCTTCGTCTAACCACTCGTTAGGAAAGTTGTTTTGGGATACTGCTGTACCATAATACGTGCATTTTATATGTAGTTCTTTATCCAAGTCGTTGAAATCTTCAGACCATTCAGGAACTTGCAATAAGAAAATACGGGCAGTATTTTTTGCTATTATTAGGAAGGGTAATAAAATCTTTTTTCTAAAAATCGATTGACCTATTAACAAACAACCTCTTATGTATTGTCCAAACAATATGTAGTCCCATAAAATTATTGGCGGTTCACTTATTAGGATTGGTGTCGGTTTTTTTTTTTTTTTTTTCAATCTAGAAAATGGAGTGACTTTCTTTCTCGATCTACAAATTTTAGCTCCCCCTCTTTTTGATCCAAAAATTTGTTTTATCTTTTTATGTAGAACCAGCCAATTTCTAAAAAAAACCTTCATTAGCTTGGATATCTGAAAGGAAAAAGCAGAAAGGGGAAATTGTTTCAGTTTTTCCAAAAAAAGGACAGAACGGCTATATAGTTGAATCGGTATCCAATGAGGTGTTTTCCTTCTTAGAGCACGTATAGCTCCGTAAATTATGTGAAAATGATCATCTGGGTACCTCGAAAATTCTATAATAAACAACTCCTCTGGACCTTCCTCGTCCTCATTTTCTTCTTCCTCTTTTTTTTTTTTCTCTTCTTCAATTTCTTTGAGTTTTTGTAGAAATTTCTCTTTGAATTTTTCCCGTCTTTTTTCTTTCTCTTCTTTTTCTTTCTCTTTTTTTTCTTTCTCTTCTTTTTCTTTCGCTTTTTGTTCTTTCGCTTTTTGATATTTCTCTTTTACTTTTTTATAGTTCTCTTTTATAGGTGAGATTAACCGTTTTGAGAATATATCCAAACCAATCTCTTCTTGATTGAAATGCAAAGACTTCAATAGATTGGAAGGAATTCCTAAGAATTCAACGAACTTAGTAGTTTTCTCACTGGTAATGGTATCTTGCTTGCTTTTCGTAGTATCTAGTTTCTTCTCGGTAGTCGTGATATCGGAATTGTTTTTAGTAATATCTAACTTTTTCTCGGTCGTCTCTCCATTATTAATATTATGGATATCCTTCCGGATGTCTTGACTATATATATCGCTGTTACTCTCCTGCGTCTTAATATTTTCCTTAATTTCCTTCTTACTATCCTGAGTCTTACTCTCCTTATTTCCCTTCTGAATGCCTCTAATAATTCGATTAACCTCTCCATTATCAATACGACTAGCAGCGTACTTAACACCATTAAGATCGTCCTTAACCAGATTAGGAGTGTCGTTCCCCATAGTATTAAAATGGGTATCACCCCTAACGAGATTTGTATTTTTCGTATCAACGGTTTCATGTTCATGCGTTCTTTCTCCCTTTTGAGTAGTAGTTATTTCCCCCTTATTAGTAGTAGTATTAGTATTATTAGTATTTTTCGTAACCACATTTTCATGTTCATCCGTTATATCCTCCTTCTTCCTATTTAAAACTGTAAGAACATCGATTTTTCTCGTTCGAATTTGACCATCCGGCCCCTCTGGATCGTTTGGGGTTAACATCTCTCGTGATATCGCTTCTATCTCATCTACTATTTTGTATAACCATCGAGGAGTGATTTTACTTATTTCTTTGAATCCAAGATCTAGATCGTTAGGGTCAGTGAATTTATTTTTTGAATCCATTTTTTCTTGTTTTTTTTCTTGTTTTTCTTCTAGTTTCTGTTCCCATTTTTTTTTTTTTTCTTCTAGTTGTTCCTCTATTTTATGTTCAAATTCTGTATAATTATCAAATTGAACCGTACAGACATGATCAAAGATAGAATAAATTTGTTCATCTATTTTTTCTTCTATTTCATATCCTTCTCTTTCTATTTCAGACCCTTCTCTTTCTATTTCATTTCCTTCTCTTTCTATTTCAGACCCTTCTCTTTCTATTTCATTTCCTTCTCTTTCTATTTCAGAGCCTTCTCTTTCTATTTCATATCCTTCTTTTTTTTCTATCGATGCTTTTACCCCATCGGGTAGTGACGAAGATTGATTCCTTTCTTCTTCTATCGAATTTGCTTTTCGGATTGAAGATAAAAAGAATTTATTCATTCTTGCACGATACATACCCGCCAAAAGAGGATCATAGATTTTAACTAAACAATCAGTTTCATTTTTAGTCTCAGCAGTACATAATCGAGTCTTTGTTTCAAGTAGATTTGTTTCAAGTAGATTTGTTTCAAGTAGATTGACTTTATCTAAAGCCTCAATTCTATGTATAAATTCATTATTTAAGTTGTTACTTTTCTCTTTGTTGTTATAAATCCACTCGGCATAGAGTTCATCAGGGGATCTTTTTTCCAATATCCCTATCCTTCTTGCTATTAGTTCCCAAAAAGTTGACAAACTGGGAGGATATGTAAAAGATATTCTTTGTTTTCCATCACTTTGACAGCTATCAAAAGAATATTGTGACGCTTCTGCTCTTACGGAAGCTATGCATTTTTGATTCTTATCTACCTTGTTTCTGTATCGTAATGGACGCTTCCAGCGTTTATAATCGAACAAAACGGTCACACGAGATTTTTTCTCTTTCTCTTTTATTTGCCACTTCCACTTTTCTTGATTTCCATCATAACCCGGTCTATTGTTATCAAATGTCTCCGTAAAGTGGAATTGATCCTTTCGTTTTTCCTTTCCATTCACTCGGATCTCTTCTTTTTCAAAGATTTTGTCTGGATTCCCCCCTTTTTCCGAAAAAGGGAAAGAAAAAGGGAAAGCAAAAAGATCTTTTTCGGTGGATTCCTGTTTATCTTCGTTCGCTTTGGAAGTGCTTTCTATTTCTATATAGCTTTTTACCCCTTCTACATCGCTTTCTTCCCCTTCTACATCGCTTTCTTCCCCTTCTATATCTCCTTCTTCACTGATTTTTTTCTTTTTTTTTGTTTCCAGTTTTTTAGTAAGAATGGGTGGGGTCATTCTGCCTAAATAGTAGAAAAAGCTACTAAATAAGATAAGAAAAAAGATAGTATGACTATCCATAGCATTTGTAAATTCTAATACAAGGTACTTATATTTTCGAATGTATCGAATGTATTTATTCGATCTAATGTATTTATTCGATCTAATGTATTTATTCGATCTAATAGATAGATTTTCCCGTATCCAAACTAATACGAATTCAAAGGATTTCAGGAAAAAAATCTGACCAATTAACCACCCACCAAAACTACTTGTTACAAATAGCATCTTGCTGTTGGATCGAAACAGATAAATATTGACTAATCTGGTTAATATTGAACTTGGTAAAACGAAATGGTTGAATAATTGAAAAATGAAATTATTCAGGAATACACGTTGAGTGCTGAGACTACGGATTGAATTTCTGTTAGTATTAGTAGAAGTAGATCCATAATTTACCCCATTTGTAAAATAAACATAATCGGATAAATGGGTGATTACATGAAAGAAAATATAAGGTACAAGTAAAAAGGTTATAGTATGAGGTCTGCCCAGTGCTAGATGCAAAGGCGGATAATAGATGGATATGAACATAATGAGCTGTCCCGTAAGACAACCAGCTGTTGCTGATACCTTTTTCGCGATTCCTTCTTCTCCTTCGTCAATAATGTAAGCTCGGAAAAGGAATAGGTAAGAGGGCCCTATGGATAATGCGCTAAGAAATCCATAATACAGGCCGAAGGCGGTAACCGAATGGAAGACTGTCATACATAACGATAGCAATGTGTTCATTTTATGATTCCTTTTTCTAAAAAATATTGGTTTTTTGATTTCTAAGAGATAAAATAAAATAACTTCAATGAAAATGCAATTAATAATTATTTATTGCATTTTCATTGAACCTTAATTGTAGACTTAAAACAAGAAACGAATTTTCATTTTGTATTCCTCGAGCCCTTCTTCTCTTCCTCAAGATCAATATCAAAGAGAGGATTTGAACGAAGATTCGGAAAAAGAACGGCGAGATCTGGAGTGTCTTTTTTTGTCATTTCGAGGCAAACTTTAGGCTCGGAAACTCTCACATACGGGAAAGAGGACTTCCCGAATATTGTGACAGTAAACCATAGTACGAAACTCACTAGTATCTTTAATGACAAAGCACTTAACGCGGCCCAATATGCTTTTCTTTTCCAACTTTTTTTACGAATACGCTTTTTGGATATCGAAGTACGCTTTTTTGGAACTGCCATTTCAATTTTAAAGGAAGAAGTTCCTCATTCTTAGAGTTGGATGTGAAAGACATCTATTGTTCAAAACGAATGATTCTTTTTTTATTCATTATCCTATCTATTTTTCTAGAAATAAGATTCTATTACTAAAAACGAAATATAGATATATGACAGATCTATAAAAATCAGATTCAAAATGACTCGAAAGAATCCAATTTGTATTCCATACAATATTCGTAAAACAAAGCATTTTGGGTTGGAACCCTTAGTTCTCATTCTTTCTTTCTCAAATTTATATCTCTAGAATATGCTATGTCATAGAAATCTAATTAGTTAAACTAAAAAAAAGAAAGAAATAAAGAATCTAAAAGACTTATCTTTATCGATTTTTCTCATTCTACACTTCATTTACAAATACCTTGAAGGATTGAATAACTACACTTTTGCCTAATAAAAAACCAGAGTCTTTTTTTGGTTAAACTCGAGACAAGAATACACTCCATTTCATTTTGAAATCCGATCAAGACTATAAAAAATCTGGTAAAGGGTGCGTGCTTTGATAAAAAAATATCTCAGTCATCTTTATTCTCGATAAAGAAAGTGCATTTTAGATTGATAATAGAATAAGATATTCTAATATTTCCTAATATATAGTTTTGATTGAAATGTAAAGCAACCAATCCCATAATGAATGAGTTAATGAGTTGGAATAAACTCAAAAAAATGAAGCATTCTTCTTTATATTAATATGAATATGAATATGAATATTAGGTCGATGACCTTAGTTAATACTATGATTCATATCAGCATCAAGTACTCTTTCTTTTATCCTTGCTCTATTTCGGTCGCTGAATATACTATGAATATATATTTTCGTAATTCTATATTGCATTTGACTATTGGTACAGGTTTGTTTTTTATGCGTAATTTGGTCAGATCATTTGACCAATTGTAACTTCTTGTTTTGAATATTTGAACGATTTTAAAAAGACTCAGAATAAATACTAATATACTAATATAAAATTCTTCCGTTAGTGCATATCTTGATTTTTATTGACTTTTTTCGAAAGAAAGAAGATCCGCTGAATCGGAAACAATTCATTAAGAATAAACACTTTTTATGGAACAGACATATCAATATACGTGGATAATCCCCTTCCTTCCACTTCCGGTTCCTATGTTAATAGCGTTGGGACTTATTCTTTTTCCGAAGGCAACAAAAAGCTTTCGTCGTATGTGGGCTTTTCAGAGCATTTTATTGTTAAGTATAGTTATGCTTTTTTCTATGAATCTATCTATTCAGCAAATAAATAGCAGTTCTGTTTATCAATATGTATGGTCTTGGATTATCAATAATGATTTTTCTTTAGAATTCGGATACTTGATCGATTCACTTACTTCTATTATGTCAATATTAATTACTACTGTTGGAATTCTGGTTCTTATTTATAGTGATAAATATATGTCTCATGATCACGGATATTTGAGATTTTTTGCTTATATGACTTTTTTTAGTACTTCCATGTTGGGATTAGTTACTAGTTCCAATTTGATACAAATTTATATTTTTTGGGAATTAGTTGGAATGTGTTCCTATCTATTAATAGGGTTTTGGTTTACACGACCTGTTGCAGCAAATGCTTGTCAAAAAGCATTTGTAACTAATCGTGTTGGGGATTTTGGTTTATTATTAGGAATTTTAGGCTTTTATTGGATAACAGGAAGTTTTGAATTTCGTGATTTATTTAAAATATTCAATAACTTGGTTTCTCATAATGAGGTCAATTTTTTATTTGTTACTTTGTGCGCTATTCTATTATTTGCCGGTCCGATTGCTAAATCTGCACAATTCCCCCTTCATGTATGGTTACCAGATGCCATGGAAGGGCCGACTCCCATTTCGGCTCTTATACATGCTGCTACGATGGTAGCAGCGGGTATTTTTCTTGTAGCTCGACTTCTACCTCTTTTTATAGTCATACCTCACATAATGAATTTGATCTCTTTGATAGGTACAATAACAGTTTTTTTCGGAGCTACTTTAGCTCTTGCTCAAAAAGACATTAAGAGGGGTTTAGCCTATTCTACAATGTCTCAATTGGGTTATATCATGTTAGCTCTAGGTATGGGATCTTATCGAAGTGCTTTATTTCATTTGATTACTCATGCTTATTCAAAAGCATTATTGTTTTTAGGATCTGGATCTCTTATTCATTCAATGGAGCCTATTGTTGGATATTCTCCAAAAAAAAGTCAGAATATGGTGTTTATGGGCGGTTTAAAAAAATATATACCAATGACTCAAACTGCTTTTTTATTAGCTACACTTTCTCTTTGCGGTATTCCACCCCTTGCTTGTTTTTGGTCCAAAGATGAAATTCTTAATGATAGTTGGTTGTATTCACCGATTTTTGCAATAATACCTTGGTCTACGGCGGGATTCACTGCATTTTATATGTGTAGGATCTATTTACTTACTTTTGAAGGATATTTAAACATTCATTTTCAAAATTACAGTGGTAAAAATAATATCCCCCTCTATTCAATATATCTATGGGGTAAAGAGAAAAAAGGTTCGAAAATAAGTAAGAAAAACTTTCGTCTGATAACTTTATTAAAAATCAAGAGGAAAAAATGCGCTTCTTCTTTTTCAAAGAAAGTATATAAAATTGATGAGAATGTAAGAACTATGATCCAACCCTTTCTTTCGATTACTTATTTTGGAAATAGCAAGACTTATTTCCATCCTTATGAATCGGATAATACTATGTTATTCCCAATACTTATATTGATTCTATTTACTTTGTTCCTTGGATTTTTAGGAATTCCTTTCAATCAAGAAGGGCTTGGTTTGGATATATTATCAAAATGGTTAATACCATCTATAAATCTTTTACATCAAAATGCAAAAACTTCAATAGATTGGTATGAATTTGGTAAAGATTCCGTTTTTTCAGTCAATATAGCTTCTTTTGGAATATTTATAGGAATTTTTTTATATAAACCTGTTTATTCATCTTTTCAAAACTTGACCTTAATTAATTTATTTGTTAAAAAGGGTCCTAAG